TCCACTTACTTTTTCTTTTGTTGATTTCGAATCTTTCCAATGGATTTGATTGGTATAATGCAAAATAGAGATCTTTGATGATTCAAGGGGCGTATTCATAATAATGAATATTTACCGACTTTCTAACTAGAACTACTATACTCTAACTCAGTATTCAGTATAATGATAACGTATTATTTTGTTAGTTCCTTTTTTATTTCAACTAAATAAAAAAAAGATCTCTATTTTCTGAATACTATGACTGGACTTTTCTGAAAAAAAAAATGAAAGCCCCTTATCGGATTTGAACCGATGACTTACGCCTTACCATGGCGTTACTCTACCACTGAGTTAAAAGGGCTTATTTGATTTAATTCCCGAACGAATCACTATGTGGATAAAATTTCTATATGCACATATATTATATACATAAGTATATGCAGTAGACTCATGGTGGCTAGTGGCTGATTTTGGAATAATCAAATGGATTTGCCTAGCAAGTCTAGACTAAAATGAATTGTTTCAAGACCCACCTTAATTTTTTTTTATTGAGATGATCCCTATCAAAACAAAATTGGCTCGATTGGTACATAACATACATGTACACTTACCAATTCGACATAAAAGAAATTTCAAGATATTTCATCGAATCATGTGATGAAGAGATTCTACTTGTCCCCTTGAACTAAAGTCTTAGAGAAAATTTTTGATAACTTCTTGATCCCGCTTACTAGATTTATTTTAGTAGATTTATATAGAGAATGTCGATTGATAATGAATATCAATGACGAATCCAAAAATTCTATACAATTCTGAAAAACGGAAAGATTCTTTGGATCTAATCATATCATTCCATTATATTGACAATTTCAAAAAACTGATCATACTATGATCATAGTATGAGGGCGGTTGGACAAGTCGGCCCCCATCGTCTAGTGGTTTAGGACATCTCTCTTTCAAGGAGGCAGCGGGGATTCGAATTCCCCTGGGGGTAGGGTACTGCGAAAGGAAGTTGATCATGGATTACCAATAAGCCTAAAATTGATTCTTCCTGGGTCGATGCCCGAGCGGTTAATGGGGACGGACTGTAAATTCGTTGGCAATACGTCTACGCTGGTTCAAATCCAGCTCGGCCCAATAATTCGCCAATCTACCATGAAATGGTCTAACCCCCTCTTGTCCTTCAGAAATACCCCATACGAAGATAAAAAAGAATCAAATTTTCTGCTAGATCCCTTATTTCCCTGGGATTGTAGTTCAATTGGTTAGAGCACCGCCCTGTCAAGGCGGAAGCTGCGGGTTCGAGCCCCGCCAGTCCCGACGGATCCAATATCCCATAAATACATCAATTCATTTTTTCCCTTTCTATGAACTATGTATGAAAGGGTGTCGGGGGGCATACTTTCATTTCCAAAGCAAATCAAATATCAAATAAGGGGTCGTTATTTCTTTTTTCTTTTCTATTTTTCCATTTCGCTTTTATTGTTTGTTTAGATTTGTAACTATGTGACTAATCGAAGTGGAAAGGCAATCTGATGATCCTTTATCAGATGATTGTACAAGGAAGACGCAAGGTAGGTTATAGAAAAAAACAAGGAAATGGATTCTAAATAAAGGAATTTTGGATTGATTGGGTCAGGAATCCAAATTTGGATTCGGTATGGATAAAAGAACTTCCTATGTTATACTATTCAAGTCTCGACGACGAATTGATTTGATAGATCAGATATTATTATTCATGATATTGATCCGATTCAAGATCATCGAGAGGTAATTCATTCATTGAATTTACAGACGAAATATTTATCATCTCTAGGGGATTAAATCCCGAGTTATTGCGAAGTAAAAAAAACGATGAGATTATGGAAGTAAATATTCTTGCATTTATTGCTACTGCGCTATTCATTCTAGTTCCTACCGCCTTTCTACTTATCATTTACGTAAAAACAGTCAGTCAAAATGATTAATTCAATTGAATTTGAAAATTCATTTGAACGAAACTTTCCTTCTGAGTTCTTATCAAAAATTGACGAAGTCAAATGAAAAGGATTCCAATTTCGCGTCTTAACTTAAATGAAATGAGCGGACTATAATCGGCAGTATTCTAAGAGATAGATAGTATGTAAGAAAGAAATAGATGCATCTTTCTTTCTACCATACTATCTATCTTTTAGTCTATAAAGTTGTAATCTAGAATAAAGATAAAGGCTTAAGTTTTTATAGATCAATCTACAATATTCTCTTCATAGATGTATATTAATTCCATATCATATATTGTATGGAATTGACATAACACCCAATTTACTACATCGATTTGTTCCGATCAATCGGAAATCACTCTTATCTTAGGATTCTAATTCCTTTCCTTTTACTAATAAGGAAGAGAAAACCTCACCGATTTTTAATGCCCGAACCATGATATGAAATAAGTCGATAAAGCAAAAATCGACTTTCTAAAATTAGAAACCAATCGGTAAATGACCCATATGTGACTCGCTCAAGGTAAGATCTTATTATTGCATAGTCTCTCATTAGACAACCACTATCTCTATATCATTTCTCATAGAAAGTGCGTATACACTTAACAAAACGTCTTCTTCTTTGAACAATAAAGAGGGAAAGAAATAAAAAAAAGTCTAGTCTTTCTCAGTATCTATCTATAAAGATAGTAAGAGCTCATTCCATTGATTGAAATAGAAAATTTCGGAAGAATTTTAGGTTAGAAGAAATTTCCAATCATCGGAATCCCCTTCTTTTCGAAATACAAACACGGGAATCACTGAAATATCTCTTTGAGAGAAAGAGTATGATTCATATCATAGATAACTCCATTGGAGTCCAATGGGATTCGAAATTCAGAGATTTTGATTTTAAATAGTTCAAAACGCGTTGCAGAACGATCTATAAAACAATTGATACGGTTTGATTCCTCAACTCAATTAGTAGTACTTCTAGAGCCCACTTCTTCCCCACACTACGAGTGAAAGGGAAAATGTAAAGACTACCATTAAAGCAGCCCAAGCGAGACTTACTATATCCATGTGAATTATGTCCCCTATCTCTATAAATACGAAGGAATTTTTCCATTATTCCTCCCTAATAATAGTGGAATCCATGGCGCAGAGTCAAAAAGGGATTCTGACCGAACACTATCGAGAAACCAATCCAATAAATCGATTATGATTTCGAATCGGGAAAGATTAAACACAAGCAAAATACGTAGTAAGATCCGAAGGGAATGGGAACATGTAGGAATAAGAATAATAAGTCCTATTCTTTTTTTGTTTTGTTGACCTTAGTAAGTAAAAACAGACAAGGGAGAAATCCCGAAAAACCAGAAATCTCTATCTATTACAGACCTCTATTTCCCCATTTGATCCGGTACCCCCCTTCCCCATTATCGCTCTGAAAGAGGGGGCTTGTCTAGGGGTTGCCGCAAAGAAATTCTTTCTGTTTGCCCCTTTTTCTATAAAAGTCAATTATCAATCCAATCTAATATTGGTTGGATACCTGAGCACTCGGAGATTCTCGCGAGTCCGTCGTATATTGCACCTCCTTCCAAAACTCTTAATTGAATCAGATTTTCTATTCAGGCTCTACAATCTGATTCAAGATCCAGTCATTAGACACTCCCTTAGTAATAGAAGGGAATCGTGAAGTCTTGATAGACCCTCTACCAGTAGATTCGAATATTTCCTTGAATCCTAGATGCGAACGAGCATTCACACTCTTTTTGTTTAGAAAACCCTCAGACCACATGCTTAGAATCAACAAAGCATTAACAGTCTGTTTCCTCTGCTTCTAACGGGGAAGAATTCTGCGAGTTCTATAAGCGGAACCGAAGAGAAAAAGAGATTTCGAGTTTTTTTGTTGATCAGGCGACACCCGGATTTGAACTGGGGAAAAAGGATTTGCAGTCCCCCGCCTTACCACTCGGCCATGCCGCCAAAATAATACAAAATAGATGAAAATTTTCCCAGATTGCTGAAGTTTTATTGTACTTGGATTTTGACTCCTGTTTTCCTTAATTCTTTTCCTAAAAGAAACACCCTTTTTGGATTTTATCCATCCCTTCGATTGATTGTATAGTATTGGAAAATCCACAATGCTAAAAACATTCTCTGGCTTTTCTATTGAGAAATCAAATGTGGATTTTCAGCCGACAAACTTGAACCATTAACTATTGACTGCTTAGTTCGAATTAATGACAATTCTGGGATTTGAATCGCAAATTGTGTTTTCCTAATGACATAAGAAAATACAAATTGAGACAGAACTAATCAGTATTTATTTTTTCAATCAAAAAATCCTTCTCAATTTCAATTATAACAAAACATATCAGTATATGTAAACCCCAGAACATAAATTGTTACACAGATATCTATTATTTAGATATATTGTCTATAGGTAATTATCAGAAAATTATCCTACTTCACTTCAATTTTGCATTAAATAGAAATTCTCTTTTGATAGAACACGACCCGGACTGTCCCGAATAGAACCAGCAATAAAAGAGAAGTCGGATATTATAGCTATCCGCATACGTGTTTAATAAGTGCAACCCTTCTTATACACTTCAAATCATATTCTATTCAAAAATCAGTAAAGTAAAGTAGAAATATTTCTCTTCTCTGCGAATCGTTTTTTTTTTGAATAACGAAATCTCTAACATAAAGACGGTTAAGTGCTAAAAAAATGGATCCTATGTTGTTTCTGATTTTTCTGTCTTTGTATTTATCTCCCAAATACCGAATCCTTTTATTTTTCTCAAATTCGAATATGTAATATCATAATAATGGTATAATTGAAATCCTTTTTGTTTTGCTATTATATACAAAACCTTATGACTTTAACTTTAATAAGTCTAAGTGACAGAATTCTGTTTCTAGGACTGTTTTATCAATTCCTTTCCATTTTGATCTGTTGCAACTTCCAATTTAAGTAGAAAATTCTCTTTATTCCTCCGTTCAAACGTAGTTCATACATTTCATTCCAAATATGGAGTTGGATAAAATTTCATG